TGGAATTGAATATTCTGTTTACTAAATCACATGAAATTTTATCCTAGTATGAACATAGGAATAAAGAGCAAATTGGAATTTGAAACAGATACAAATGGAAAGAAAATGAAAAATTTGACTTAACTTAGACTTATTTTATGGAGTTTTAGCTTTGTATAAAATATCAAAAGTTATTTCATTTTTACCACTATTATGATATTACATATTACAATCCGATTAGATACCAGCAAAATAAACGTATTCCGAATTTGGTCTGTTTGATGAGAGAAATGCATAATAATCAGAAAAACGAAAAAGTTGATTAATATTTCATTTTTCATCGATTCAGTTAAACAAAAGATTCGCATATAATATAAAGGAGACGTTTTTACCTAATTTTTTAGTCTAATTCATATAATATGCTTTAAGTGCGTAAGAAGACTTGTATTTATTAAACATGTTCAGATATGACTCTAGCTATCTATACATATCTCCTCCTTTATTGAATTTCTATTCGGGATAGCCTATGTCGTGTTCTATGAAAGTTACTATTTTCTATAGACAAAAATCATATACAGAACAGTTAAGATATTTGATTAGATATCTGTAAAACAATTTAGGTTCTGGGGTTTACATATATGCATAATTGCTATTATAATATTAATATAACTATAACTGAGAAGACTTTTTTTTTGAATCTTGATTAGTTATGTATTAATTTGGATTTCTTATATCATTAGGGAAAGACAATTTTATAAATTGTAGATTAAAATCCGAGAATCGTTCATGAATTCACAGTCACATAGTTAATGGTCCCGATTTGTCCTGAATTTTTGCTTTTGTGACTGAAAAGCCACTTTTTATTTCTCAACTCAATGTAAAAAGAAAAGGGGGGATATTTTCAGCTATTTTGTATCGTCTTGGCGGCATGGCCGAGCGGTAAGGCGGGGGACTGCAAATCCTTTTTCCCCAGTTCAAATCCGGGTGTCGCCTGATCAACAAAAGCTTCGAAATACCCCTATTGTTTTGCTGATTTAACTTGCCAAATTTGTCCTCAACGTAATCCTAACGGAAGAAAAGGATTCTTGATACTTGCTTGATTCTAAACATCTGAAAGCTCTGTCCTCTAAAGTGCTGTAAATCCTTTCGTCTCGGATTCAAGGCAAGTTTGCAAGTTTCTAGTAGTGGGGAATTGATAAACCTTAATCTGATAGCCCTTACATTACTAATGTAATGTCTACTGATTGGATCTTAAAGTAGAGTGAATACTCAAGAGGAAGTTCATTAGTAATTGCAGAAACGGCGTAAGGTACTTTGTCTACAGACTCATAAAAATCTCTGAGTACTGGGGCATTCAATCAATCAATACTAATTAGATTGATTGAATGGATTAATTGGCCTTTTTTACTTTAATATATTTTTTATCTAAAATAAAAAAAAACCAAGTTCTTTTAGGGAATTCCTATTCCGTTCTTGACTAGACTGTCTTACGATTGTTTTACATAGAGAATGGAGAGAAGGTAAGGTACAGATTCGATCAAATGGAAAAAATAAGGGTATGTAATAAATAGCGATCCATCTTGATTCTATCTTTTTTAGACGTTTGAGTTAATGAAGAACAACAAAACATGTTATTGTTCCTACATGTTAGAAAAATTTTCTTGATACTTCCAAAAGCGTCGCTGCTTATTTTGCTTGTACTTAATCTTTACCGATTCTACTACAGATCATATACTAACTTATTAGAATTGAATTGGATTTATTAGATCGTTTCATCAATGGTATGTAGCAAAATCCTTTTTTGACTCTGTGCCAATAATTCGACTATTATTAGTGAATAATAATGGAATAATTCCATTATATTCATAGAGATAGGGGATAGAATTAACATGGATATAGTAAGTCTCGCTTGGGCTGCTTTAATGGTAGTCTTTACATTTTCCCTTTCACTCGTAGTATGGGGAAGAAGTGGACTCTAGAGTCGAGGTACTACGAATTGAACTGAGGAATCAAACTGCATCAATTGTTTTATAAATTGTTTGGCAAAGATTTCACTCTTCTTATTAATTATTAATTTTTAATTATTAATTTAATTTTAGATAAAATTATCTGCATTTCCATATTATATTGAATTCTAGTAGAGTAATGTAGTCTATGAATAATCAAATATATATTGAATAACAATAATCCTATATATGAAATTATGAAATATGAATAAGAACTTTCTATAATTATTTCATATATTCATATATATATATGACTTCTAGAATAATCAAAAAAATACGAATAATATCATTTCAATCAAACAAATAAGGAATGAATACAAATGATTGGAAATCCGTTTCTAACCAAATTCTTCCTAAAATTTCTATAAATTTCTATTTTGATAAACCCCGCTCTTAACAGTGTTACAGATCTAGACAATGCGGAAGAGTGTAAACCTTTTTAACCCTTCTATTTGCCTTTTTATTTGTTCTGTTTCCCTTTGTTTAAAGAGAAAAGAAAGCGGTTCGGTTATTAAATATTCAATTAAGTGAATACATCTCGATAATTCATATATACATGTAGGAAAATACGTATTTAGATTGTAGATTGATCTATATTAAGCCGCCTACATCGTTATCCAGTACAAATACACTGCATAACAATAATATAATAGAGAGTATGGTAGAAAGATTCCTATTTCTTTCTACCATACTCATACTATCGGATCTCATAGAATACTGTTGATTCTAGTCCGCTCATTTCATTTAAGACACGAAATCGGAATCCTTTTCATTTTTCATTTTGTTTCTTCAATCATTAATCATTGACAAGAATTAAGAAGTCAAGTTTCATTCAACTTTATCGCCCTGACTTTGACTGATCGTTTTTACATATATTATAAGCAAAAAGGCAGTAGGAACTAGAATGAACAGTGCAGTAGCAATAAATGCGAGAATATTGACTTCCATAATCTCACTATTTATTTGATTTTTCTTTACTTCGCAATAACTCGGGATTTAATCCCATAGAGATGATAACTCTTTCGCCTGTAAATTAAATATCATGAATAACAATGTCTGAACTATCAAATCGATTCATCGTCGAGAATTAAATAGTATAACATAGGAAGATCCTTTATCCATACCGAATCAAAAATTTCTTGACTTTCTTTTTTATTTATCACTTTTTCCGTTCTTTCTTTTCTCTAAACGACTGCTTTCTCATCTGATGAAGTCTCATATAAACGCCTTTACGCTTACATTGGTTACAAACAAAAGATAGAAGAAAAAAAAAAAAAAAAAAAAAATACATAAATTTATCTCTCCTTTTTCTGTAAAATGTAAAAAGAGGACAAATAGTATAATGTCATTCCCAAGGGATCCTTCTTAATTTTTCTATTTTTTTTTTTTTTTTTTTTTTTATTACATTTTGATCCGTCGGGACTGACGGGGCTCGAACCCGCAGCTTCCGCCTTGACAGGGCGGTGCTCTGACCAATTGAACTACAATCCCAGGGAAATAAAGTATACGGTATACATAGTCTTATGATTTCACTCAAAGACTTTCTATTTAGATTAGAATTGTCGTCTTGTAACAGAGACGTGAGTAATATATATATCAATGCTTTTAAATGCGAACAGCAAGGATTACGAGTAATCCTTTACTTATTTCCAAATCGATTGATAATCGTTCTTTCAATGAAAAAAAGAATAAAGTAATGGAAAGAAAAAACTCTTTTTTTTTTTTTTTTCTTAGACTTTATACTTACAGATCATGATATGAATCTAGATCATCAGCAAGATCATAATTTTTTTGAAAAAAGGAAAAGAAAAGAGCCAAACAAAAAATAGCGGGTGGGACAACCATTTTCCTTTTTTTTCTTTCGTATCGGGCATTTCTGGAGAACAAAGGGGTTATATCATTTCATGTGTGTGGATTAGCGAATTATTGGGCCGAGCTGGATTTGAACCAGCGTAGACATATTGCCAACGAATTTACAGTCCGTCCCCATTAACCGCTCGGGCATCGACCCAGGAAGAATCAATTCTGTTCTGGGCTTACTGAGAATCCCTGATCAATTTTTCCTTTCGTAATACCTTACCCCCAGGGGAAGTCGAATCCCCGCTGCCTCCTTGAAAGAGAGATGTCCTGAACCACTAGACGATGGGGGCATATTTGCCCGACCACCAGCACACTATGCTCATAGTATGAGCAGTTTTTTGAAATTGTCAATATACAATAGAATGATATGGTCTGACTAGATCCGAAGTATTTTTTCGTCTTTCATGGTTCCATAGAATTTTTTGTCTATTCCTGAATCATTCATTAGAATCGCTATTCTATAGAAATCTATTTTTTATTATCTACTATAATTTCGATTTAGAATTTATATTTATGATTTGGACTTTTTTCTAAGAATTTTGTTCATCGAATCTCTCCATCAACGACTCAATAAAATATCTCGAATCTATGTTGAATTAGTAGGTACATGTATTAATCCAATGTCAAAGACCTTTTTTATTTGCCCTATATTTACTAGGTTACCCTATAATATAATGCACTAGGTAAATAAAATTGCTGTAAATCCAATTTTTCGTTGGGAAATAAGCCATTATGAAAATAAAATATATATCTATAAATATGTTATAATTCAATCTATTTATATTCACTAAACTCATAGTGATTTTTTAAGGAATAAAATGAAAGAGGCCTTTTTAACTCAGTGGTAGAGTAACGCCATGGTAAGGCGTAAGTCATCGGTTCAAATCCGATAAGGGGCTTTATCCTAAAACTCTCGTGGGAGTATTCATATTTTAAGAGAAAATAGAGATACTGTTGATATTTGTAATATCAAAAAGTAAGAAAGTGTATAATTCTAAAAATGAATGAATTAGCATAAGTTCTCATTCTAATAAGTTAGAGTATAGTAATACTAGTGATAAATTTTCTTTTGAATCGGCAAACATTCCTATTTGACTTTACTTTAGTAAAAAAAAAAAATGAAAGATTCGAAATCAACAAAAGAAAAAGTAAGTG